AATCAAGATCTAAGTAGTTGTTCAGTAAACTATTATACTTATCGCATGCAGTATCCGAGTCTTGCCCATTTAAGGAATATGGAGGAATAAAAATCTCTCGGTCGCCTTGACCAATCACAGATCAGCCCGACTAACGGTCGCTTTGAGCCGTTACAGATCAGCTCGAAAGTAGCCCTTTATATTATGATGATAGGGCTAGAACAGGCATAATCGCTGGAACGGCTAGAAGTGGGCCGACTATCTTCCAAAAACAGATATTCGGCTTTCAAGCTTAGAAGAAAGAGAGAATCTTTATCCCATCCCGCATCGCTTCTACCTTACTATAAGCAATTCATCCATGCATGCCAAAGCCGTCAATCCCAGATTGAATCTCAAATCGGATATATATATATAAGAAAAATAAAATAAAGGGCAGAAGGCCGTAAGCAGTGGCTCGACGGCACTAGCCTACGGGTTCTTCCCACTATCCATGGCTTGGCTCTGATACCACTTGTCACGGCGCTAAGTCCTTCAAGCCCACAAACCGCGGCACCCTGCTAACGGTCCGCTGTAGCAGAGTAAGCTGAAAAAGCCCTTTCTATGTTATTAGTCAAGCCTAAACGCCCAATGCATCTTATTCATTTTTTACGAAAACACTGATCGAACCAAATCCAAGACACCAGAATGAAGTAAGGCTCTAGAAAGGCTTTTTAACACTACGGTATAGGCTAAACCCCTATTAGGTTAGGAAAAACCCACTATTTAGCGACATTGAAGATGAGGAAATATCAGTTGTAGTGCTTTGCTTTAGTGCCTTTTCTTCGTGAGATGATAGAATAGCAGAACAGGGGAGAAAAGTACCAACTCCTAAGAAGGAAGACATAGAATCGAGTTGGAGAGGAGGATTGGCGAGAGGAAAGGGCTTTAACGGGCAGATATCTTGGTTCAAATGAGATATAGTTAGTTGGCTTTGACTTCTTTCCGGAGGCTCTTTTAACAGTTAGGGAATTTATTACTTAATCTTTTCAGCATACTACTATGGCTTTTCGTACACTTAGAACTAAAAGATTAGGAAAGAACTCCAATTAGTGACTTACTTTCAAAATTTGTCCGAAGGTTTTTCTTTCACACAGAAAGCCAAGTCAACTTCTCTCAACTGCAAGCGCGACCACTCAAAAACCCGATGATTGTTTGAGTTCGTGCTTCGTTATACGAAGGGGAAACTCCCGGCTGAGTAAACAAGACTTGTGACAACAGAAGGAAGAGCCTATCTTTTCTCTATTGGTCCGGGCATTGACTCATTGATAGCACAGGGATGAAAGTTGTTCAACAAATCAACAAGAGCGGAGTCGTTCACCACTATCTTCTCTACCTAATCCACTGCTCGAGCTAAGCGCAGGGCTTCTTCCTTGCAACAGCGGAGAACAGAGCAGCAGCAAGACCATCAGATTGAATAGTATCGGATTCTGTATCAGAAGGACAGTGTAGACCCTTGAGTACGAAAGTAGGCTATTTTACTACGCTATTCTTCCCATCGAGCATGCCGACTCCAAGACCAAGACCTAGTGAAAGCTTTAAAGCCAGACGGGATCTTTTTCTTTATAATTATAAGACGATATCGCCAAAGCAAAAAAAGGTCAACCGAACCGAAGCACCGAAACCTTTTTCACAAGAGCTTCACCCAAGAGGGAAGAGTCGACTATCAATACAACTCCTTTGAGGCCTCAAACTAAAGGAAACCCTTCATATGAGTCCTCAGCTCCGTGGACTCCATCCATTATTGGCTACCTAAGGTTTTCAGCCTTACACAACTAAGGCTACTCTACCCCGTATGGTAGCCCCTTACTCTAAATAAATCTCACCCTTATAAGGTACGGGCTCAAAGATGCGAGGGATAAAATAGACCGATCCTTTTACTAAGAGGTCAATCAATGGAGTTTCGACCACCGCCTCAACCTGAACCGACGGTCTTACAAATCAGCCATCCCTGCAACATAGGGCAAATTAGGGTCGAAGGCTAAACCTGTGGAGGACCCGATTTTATGAACAAGCTACCAAAAAGGTACAATCATAAACTCTTCCCTATTCCTATTTTGGCAGCAAAATCTCATAGAAGCACCCCATATCGCAGATATGAAGTCCACAAGGGGGACGGAAGTAAGAAAAAAAACTCCCAACCTTGAGGGATGGGCGAGCCCTTTTAAGGGCAAGAAAGGGCTACATACCACGGCGGAAAGAGGTGGTCTCTACTCTACAATGATGGTTGGGGCGAAAGAGTCGAACGACTCGACTCCTCTAATCCACCATCTAAAACAAATGCTGCAGCATTAGCAGCGGCCATGAGCAAGAGCTTAGAAAGCGGTGACATAAGGCCAAGTGGTTGTATTTGGATTATAGGTAAATAAAGGTCTTGAATCTAAGGTAGTTTACTTGCTTACTTGTTAGAGTAAGGGCTAAAGCCCTTACTCTAACAAGTAAGCAAGCTTCACTCCTCTCCCGTTGGTCGAGCGTCTTCAAACCTTCGTATAGATAAATAAAAAAGAAATGAGTAGCGAAGCCCTATTCTTTCTGCTTTTTTCCCTTTGACACATAATCATAAAGAAAGAATATATAGAGGGAGATCGAACATCCCACCAAGACGAGGTGGAAGGTGGAAAACCTGCTTTTACATTAAAATAGGGTAAGGAAAAGAGGTCGGTATCATGAGCTCGTCTGTCTATTCTTTTGGGTGCTCCGAAGCTAGGGCTTTTCCCAAAACTCGGCGGTGTAGCGAAAGCGATCGGAATCGGAATAAAAAGCATATCCGTCGCTCAATAGAAAGCCTTCATTTACCGATATTGGGATCATTTAACATATAAAGTTAGCATGAATGGATAAAGATCGAAATTCGACTTGTAATATAGAACTTGAATAGACGAAGCCCAATCAACTGAGAATGGAGGAGTCGCCCATGAGGAAGAGGAACCGGTACGGTTTCAAGCCGGCGGTGAAAGAAAAAAACTCGTAGTCTACCGAAGGTGTAGAAAACATCCGAAGCAGGCAAGATAGGAAGGAGCATGAGCACCCAAACCCATATCAGAAAAGCCTTGGCTTAGCCATAACGAGAAAAATCAATCAGTCTTCGCTACAGAAGATTCCTTAAGCTGGAGCTTGAAACTAAATCAGAAGCGAGAGGAAAAATTTCCGTACTAAGTCTCGACGCCTTGGAAAAGGGATTCCCCAAAAAGAAGAGAAAACATCTCTTAAGACCTATTCTCCCTATCTCTTTAGTCCCACTGCAAAATGTGTTCTTCCTATGGCCATTATTTCCAGGCGGCCAGTTAACAACAGGGGGCTACCGGTGAATTTGCTTTTAAGCTTAATAGAATGCCCAGGAGAACGCCATTAAGTAGCAGTGTCAGAGCCTTTATGATATGATGTACGAAATATGGCTGTTAATCCCAACCTCTGAGAGCACTCCTAAATGCAGAGATAAAGAATTAGATTGCGCGGGAATCGTTGAAAGAAAGAGTGTTATTCATCGGAACGGACCCACGGAGCGGTAACTCTTCCAAATGTAGTGCATACAATTAGTCGAAGATTGCCGGGTTTAAGGGCTTTGCCTTTGCCGGGTATCATAACAGCGTATTCTATCAAATTGGTTCCTGCGCCAGTAATCTTCGTGCTCGCATTGCCCGTTGGCATCTTCGGGTGCCTACTCCTCCGGCTTCCTACAGAGGAGTCCGTCATCATTGAGACTACGATCTCCAGTCTCTCTAAGCAACTAAGCTCCCTTCTCCTTCGATCCAAGCCACAAGGCAAGCTGACTTAGAGGCTGAATGCCTACTTTCTTCGTAAACACCTTTAGATTCCGAATCATGCCATGGCTTACCCCTGATTCTAGGACAAAAGAAATGGACTAAGGGAGGCTTCCTTTGACTTCGATCGGCCTATTCACTCAGCTAGGGAATAAGACTAACCTAATTTCCCTATTCACTGAACCCAAGACTAAGGGCAAAGAGAACTTCCTTTGCTCCCTTCCTTCAACTTATAGGATGGAACCCGGACTCCTAACAAAACTCTCTTCCGTGAAGCCAAATCTTCTTTATAGTTCCGTGTAGTCAGGGTATATAAGGTGAAGTGCAAGAGTAAGGGCTCGATTGAAAGATGCGCGATTGGTTGCTCGTGGCTTCTCACAGCAGTATGGGAATGAAGAAATTAAATTCCTGTGGCAAAGATGACAACAGTTAGGGTGCTCATCTCGCTGGCTGCAAGGTTTTTGTTAAAAATGTCATTTCTCCATGGTCTATGGATACTCAAGCAGAACATGCATGATACGCCATTGCTTAAAAAATAGGAGACTACTAGGTGACCCTTACATCACAGCCAACGGGGATCTTTTTTTTAAAAAAAGGCACGAGAGGAAGGAAGACCTTCACCTTTTTGTCGAAAGCCCTTGTCATACGAGCTGCGTCTCGAGAGCTTCCAATTCGGACAGCCGTCAGACTGCGTTCTGATCCTCGGTGAGCGAGCTCTGGATTGCCACGCGTAAGGAAGGGATGATCACTTCGAGGGGGAGAACCGCCTCTTCACTGAACACTAAGGAATATGGTTTAGCTTTAGTGGCCGACTTAAAGTACGGTAGGCCCAGAGAGCCTCAAGCAATCGCTCGTGACAAGGCGCAATGAAAGAACTGAACACCCGTTAAGCGAACGAAGCTACCATGGGTTATTCTATAATAGAAAGAGAGACGCTCAGAAGCCAAGGATAAGTGCTTTCTTTTTTGTGATAGAAAACCTCGACTCCTACTCCTAAGTTAAGGAAGTAATGGAATAAAAGACAAACCAAGATCCATAATATGAAAACAAAAATTAGAATTAGGGGTAATGTAAGTCCATTTTTCCTTGCACCATAGGAAAGGCAAAGCGCATTTCCTGAAACCCGAACCCGAAGGCTCGCTTTCCCTCGACAGCAAATTAAGGAAGAACGGACCGAGAACGAACCAAAGACACCTGACCTGGAAAAGGTTCCAATCTCCTAAA